GAAATTCCACTTAACTTAGACTTATGACTGAGAGAGTCTTGGATCGAATAGCAAAACAAAAAGTGATTCCATTTTGACCATTATTATGATATTCAATATATCAATAGGATTGGATATCAGTAAACTAAAAGTAAAATAAAAGCATTCGGGATTTGATTGGATCTGTTCGATGAGATAAAGACCCAATAATCAGAAATCAGAAAAAATAGAAAGTCGATTTTTTTAGCACTTAGTCTTTTTCGTGGATTTCGTTGTTCAGTTCAAAACAAAAAAACGATTCGTATAGAAGAGATATATTTTTATCTATTTTTTGAATAGACTTCGTACAATAATACGTATGAAGAATATCAGAACGCCTCTGAACCATATGCAAATACAAATATTACGCAAATATAACTATAGCTGTTTATATATAGTCTAGCCCCCCCTTTTTTTATTCCAGTTTTATTCTGGACAGCCCATGTTGTGCTCTATCAAAATTTCTATATTCAGATAAGATATCCGATTAGATATCTGTAATTTATGTTCTGGGGATTTACATATACTCATAATTTTTGTTATAATTGAAATTGAGAGAAAGTGAGAAGGATTTTTTTCTATTGAAAAGAATCAATACTTATTTCTTTACTTATGTATCAATTGTATCCATTTTTATTTTCTTATATCAGAAAATTTTCGATTCAAATTCAAATCCAAGAATCCTTCATGAATTCATAGTCAATAGTTAATGGTTCCAATTTGCCCTAGGATTTTTGCTTTTGTCACTAAAAATTCATATTTGCGTTTTTATTTCAATAGAAAGGATAAAAAGTTAGTATAGTATATGTTTTGAGATACTATAAAAAATGAATCGAAGAGAGAAATCCAATCCAAAAATGGAAAGATTTTTTTTTTAGGAAAGCGATTAAGAAAAATAGGATTCAAGCTCCAAGTAAAACAAACAGTTTTGTGACCCCTAAAAAAAGGGGGTATTTTCGTCGATTTTGTAACGCCTTGGCGGCATGGCCGAGTGGTAAGGCGGGGGACTGCAAATCCTTTTTCCCCAGTTCAAATCCGGGTGTCGCCTGATCAACAAAACAAACAAAAGACGCGAAACACTTTATTGCCATTTTGCTGATCGAACTTGTCGAATTTGTCCCCAACAGAAAACAGAAACACGTGGAGGAAAAGGACTCTTGATACTTCCTTGATTTAAAACATCTGCAAGTTCTATTCTCTAAATTGCTGTAAATTCTTGCGTCTAGCATTCAAGGAAAATGGAAGGAAAATAGATAGTAGTGAAAGGGGGGGATTGGTCAATTTTGATATAAGAGTCCTTCCACGACTAATGTAGTGTTTACTGACTGGGTCTTGAATTAGATTGGATAGTGAAGCAGGGAATCCAATTAGTACTTGTGGAAAGTGGAAAGAGCGGAAGCTACTTTCGTATACAAACTTATAAAAATTCCTGAATATTTGAGAATTCAATCAATCTAATAGCGATTGAATGGATAATTTGTTTTTACTTATACATTTATACATATCCATTTTTTACATATATTATTTTATTCTATCTATATTTATATATTGGATTTTCCTATTATTCCTATTATATTGTTAATATATTCTAAAATATATTATAAATTATTAATTATTAATATTCTATATATTAATATTATATATATATTACTATTCTATATATATTCTATATATAATATCTATATATATATTATATCTATATATATATTTTTCTATTCTATAGATTTTAATATTCGATTTGAATATTCTATTTTCTATTTTAAATTCTATATATTCTATATATTTTATCCTTGTATTTTTCTTTCTACTAGTTCTTATTTTTATCTATTATTCTAATATTTTTATCTATTATTTATTATTATAATATAATTATAATATATATTAATATATATATAAAGAGTATATTCGAATAATATATATAATAATATATATGGAATATATATAAAGAGTATATTAGAGTATATTTATATAAAATATAAATTTATATAAATATATAAATATAAATCTATAAATCAAAATAAATTATTTTAGATAATTCCTAGTCAAGAATAGACAATAATGAAATGGAATATGCTGTCTCCCGATTGTTTTGTTGTACAACAAAACAATCGGGAGACAGCAAGGATTAGATAAAATGTAAAAAAAAAAGGATATCTAAAAAAAAATAGAGGTATCTAATATGTAATAGATAGTGATCCATCTTGATTCTATATTGTTTTGTTATTTTATACTTTTTGTTTTTGACTTAATGAAGTACAACAAAAGAACAACTAGGTCTCATTCTTCTTACATCTTAGTAAGATTTTATTGAAACTTCCAAAGGTGTCGCTGCGTATTTTGTTTGTACTTAATGTTTTCCGATTCTACTAGCAATCATATAATAACTTCTTATAATTAAGTAATTAATAATTAATTGGATTTTTTGGATTGTTTCATTAATGGTATTGGACAGAATCCTTTTTTTTTTTGACTCTGCATCCTCGATTCTACTATTATTATTTATATTATTTATTATTATTAGTATATATTATTAGTATATATTATTAGTATATTAGTACTATATTAATATATTAGTACTATATTAATATATTAGTACTATTAGTATTAGTCTATTAGTATTAGTGAACAATAATCATTAATGAACAATAATGAAAAAATTCGATCATATTCATAGAGATAGGGGACATAATTCACATGGATATAGTAAGTCTCGCTTGGGCTGCTTTAATGGTAGTCTTTACATTTTCCCTTTCACTCGTAGTATGGGGCAGAAGTGGGCTTTAGAAGGACTACTAAGTGAGTTGAGAAATCAAACTGTATCAGTTTTTTTATAGATCTTTCTGCAAAGACTTTTGAATTTAACCATTCAAATTGAATTGAATTCAATTATTGAATTCAAGAATTCAATTTCGAAATTCTATTGGATTCGAGTAATTCGAGTAGAGTAATGTATTCTAGGAATAATACCCCCTTTTTTAATCATAATCCAACAAATATTTCAATGATTCCCGTGTTCATATTTCGAAAGTAAAAGGAATAGAAATGATAGGAAATGGATTCCAACCCAATTCAATTCTTACTAAATCTTCTATTTCGATAAACCCGCTCTTACCAGAGTTAGAGATAGACAATGAAGAAGGGCGGAATCTTTTTTGACTTTTTCTTTTTTTTTTTACTCCTTTTCCCGTTCAAATAGAAAAGAAAGGAGTTCTGTTATTAGTTATTAATATTTATTTGTATTAGTTATTAATATTTATTAATTAATTCTTTATAATAATGAATTATTTATAAAATAATAATGAATTATTTATAAAGTATAAAAAATGAATTATTGAAATTCTTTATTTATTTAAATTCTTTATATTATAATTTAACATTTAATTAATTATTTAAGTTTAAATTCAACTTAAGTGGATTTTTGTTTTCTAGGAGAAATAAGATAGACATAGTGGTTCTCCAACGAGATACTAGGCATACTCAAAAAGTTTCTTGAACAAGTCACAAATTGCGCACGTAATGCTTAGTTTAGTGTTTGTTTTATTAGGTTCAAATTTGGACTAGACTTTTTTGATTTATTTCATATCCTGATTCAAAAGGAAAAAATCCGCAAGATTGATTAATCCTTTGAATCTAAATCTGAAAAACTTTTTATAGAACTCGTTGCTTTGCAAGATCTGTCAACTGCTCAATCAATTCTTTTTTTTTTTTTTTTTTGAAAGACTAAAAAAGATATCTCTGTTTTCTTGTATTATATTACTATATGGTCAGACTATTATTCTTTTTTTCGTTTCATTGATTTTCTTTTTTCGGTAGATGTCGGGATTCATATTGAAAATAATCAGAAATCCAGCAATTAGAGTCGTACAAATAAGGGTTAACTTTCCACTATTTCACTTAACTTTCGACTATTTCAGATTAAGTAGAATCAACATAAATCAAATAGATGCAAAATAAATAAAATAGAATAAGTAGAATAAGAATAAATAGAATTGGCACTTTATGTACATTACATATAGAGAATTGATATCTAAATAGATGAATGAATATGAAGAGTATATTATAGATTGATCGATATTAAGCCTATATCTTTATACAGATCTTTATACAGTCTAACTTTATATATTAGGATTTATATATTAGAATAATAAAACAAGATCCGATAGTATGGTAGAAAGAAATGTATATTTCTTTCTACCATACTATCGGATCTTATAGAATAGTGCTGATTCTAGTCCGCCCTTATTTATCTATGTTTATCTACGACGCGAAATTGGAATTCTTTGCATTTTTTTTTCTGCAATCATTGATTAAGAAGTAAGAAGTCAAGTTTCATTCAAATTAATCACTTTGACTAACTTGACTAACAGTTTTTACGTAAATTATAAGTAAAAAGGCAGTAGGAACTAAAATGAACAATGCAGTAGCAATAAATGCGAGAATATTTACTTCCATAATCTTATCCTTTCGTTTTTCTTTACTTCGCAATAACTCGGGATTGAATCCCATAGAGATGATAACGTCTAGAAATTCAATGGGATGAATTCCATGGTGATGATGTCGAATCGGATCAATATCATGAATAACAATATCTGAGTTATCAAATCGATTCATCGTCAAAAATGGAATAGTATAACATAGAAAGATCATTTATCCATACCTAATCAAAAAAAATGTATTCCTAATCCAATCGAGAATTTCTTTTCATTACCTTATTTTTATTTATTATTTATTTATCATTTTTTTTCGATTCTTTTCTATAACTAGAAAACTATTGCCTTCCCTGTACAATCAGTTAACGAAATCTCATCTGACCGCCTTTCCATTTGCATAAATTGTAAACTTTTTTTTTTAATGATCTAATCGAATTGGCCTATTGAAAGACAAACTCAGTCTCAGTCCGGTATAGTTTGGACTCCCCAATATGGGATTCCAACAATTGTACTAATCCACATATATTTCTATCAATCACTACTCGTTGAAGAAATGAAAATTATCCTATTTATTTGTATTTGCTTTGATGAGAAATGAAAAACAAAAATACATATAAAGATCTCCTTATCTTAGGAATAAAATTGGATTAGTTGTCGCCCTTTCACAGAAAACGGAGAGATGAATTGATATCTTTTTTGATTGGATTATTGGATTTGGATTCATCGGGACTGACGGGGCTCGAACCCGCAGCTTCCGCCTTGACAGGGCGGTGCTCTGACCAATTGAACTACAATCCCAGGGAAATGAAATAGAGTATACAGCATACATATTCTTATGATTTCATTCAAACTCTTTCTATTTACATTTTTCATTCTATTTCTATTTTAGATTCGGATCGCCACCTTGTACCAGAGACATGCATGTGATATCCACATGGGTATACACTTTAGTGATAACCGCGCGGATTATGAGTCAGTTTTTCGTTATTTCAAATCAAAATTGATTGATAATCAATCTTTTAATGAAAAAAAGATTCTTTTTTTTTTTTCTTTACATTATTCTTACATTATTCATTATTCTTTATTCTTTATTCTTTTTCTTAGACTTTATACTTAAAAATCCTAATCTGAATCTAGATCATTAGCAAGATGAGAATTTGTGTACAAAAAAATAGAGCAAATTCAAAAAATAAAAGGGAGAGATATATCAGAAATTTTGACTTTTTTTTTTCTGTTTTTTCGTATCAAGCGTTTCGAGAGAACAAAGGCATTATATCATTTCATATCATTGCATGGCGGATCGGGGAATTATTGGGCCGAGCTGGATTTGAACCAGCGTAGACATATTGCCAACGAATTTACAGTCCGTCCCCATTAACCGCTCGGGCATCGACCCAGGAAGAATCAATTCCATACTTATTATATTAGTAATTATATTACTAATCCATGATCAACTTCCTTTCGTAATACCCTACCCCCAGGGGAAGTCGAATCCCCGCTGCCTCCTTGAAAGAGAGATGTCCTGAACCACTAGACGATGGGGGCACATTTTCCCGACCGCCAACATACTATGCTCATAGTATGAACAGTTTTTTGAAATTGTCAATATAACGAAATGATATGACTAGATTCGAAGGATCTTTCCGTGTTTCATGATTCCATAGAATTTTTTGATTCGTCATTTAGATTTGATATTCATGACTTATTCATTATAGTAGTTTATATATACTATTATAGTATTAGAATTAGAATAGTATTCGATTCTATAAATCGAATTTTTTTTAATATATCAATCTAAATCTAACTAAATCTAAATAAAATAAATAAAAAGTGAAATAATAAATCTAAATCTAAATAATAAATCTAAATCTAAATAACAAAGATAAATAAATGTAAATTAAATATTAAATAAAGAACTAGAAATAAAATCCAAATTTTTAATAATAAATAATTAGAATAATAATTAGAATATATTAGAATATATATATATTTATATTCAATATTCATTTTTTTTTTATCTAAATATACTCTTTTATCTAAATATACTCTAATTCTTTTTATAATAGCTATATTTTAATAGCTATATTTTTAGATAAATTTATAAATTTTGAGATATATTAGATATATTTTTTAGATAAATAATAATAAAAATAGAAATAATAGAAATATATATATATATTATATATATATAAATGAATATATATATATAGAAATGAATAGAAATGTATAAATAAAATGTATAAATAAAAAAAAAAAAGAAAAAAAAAAAGAAATAGAAATATAGAAATAATAGAAATATAGAAATATAGAAGAAATAAAAGAAAGAACTAGAAGAAAATAGAGACCGAATAGAAGAGAATAGAAGAATAGAAACAATATGAAAGATCCTATCATCAGGGAATGATTGGCCTACTAGAAAAACTGAAAAGTCAAGCCCATTTCTTCCGCCCTCATTCACTGATTCACCCATTGTTAAGATAGATATAGATAGACATATCTCTATCTGACACTAAACCAGGAAATTAACAAATGATAAATCTGGAAATCTAGGAAGAAAGATAGGTATCAACAACTTATACAATTTTTTTTTTTTTTTTTCTAAGAAAAGAATTGGGTTCAAGGGACAAATGGATTTTCTTCCTCATTGAATTAATGAATAATGAATTATCTTGGATCTATGTTGAATTGGTAGGTACATGTATCAATCAACTGAAGTTTTTGGTATGATGGCCGGTCAATTCCATTTGGTTCGGCCTTGAAACAATTCATTGCATTAATATTTATTTTATCCAATCCAATATTTTTTTTTTACCTATATTCACTAGGTTAGTCTATACCCGACTCGCCAGGTAAATCCACTTTCTCCTTTATCAATGAGCTACTATGAATCTATTCGATATACTCCCTATACTGAATTCTAGTTATTATTATTATTATTATTATAATTATAATTATAATTATAATTATAAGATATTTCTTATATTTACTTTACATTGATTTGATTTAGAATCTATTTCCATAGATAGATCTTATCTGCATAATGACTGACTCA